TTTTCCCGAACGAGATTGGTTTCTAAGATCATTTCCGGCTCTAGGACTTTTATTAGTTAGTCCCGGTAAAGCTCCCAGCCGGCGTATTTTTTTCAAACGAGGTCCTCGGTAACGCGACATAAAGACTCCTTTTTGTAGAATTTTTTTAGAATGAATTTTATTCTTATTTTATTTATTTATTAAAATTAAATTATTATTAAAATTAAATTATTAAATTTGGATTTTTGAAACCTAAATTCAAACTTTCAAACTCAAACTAAAGTAAATCAAGCGAAGTTTGCTGAAGTAGCCTACTTGTGTACTATAAAGAAGTATGAGACGAATTGAATAAATATCCAGACCGCCTCCTATTTTCTATTATAGAAAAGGGATTCCTTTCCTGAGATAGTTGTAAGTTCTTATAATTTGAATTTAATAAATTGAAAAATATTTAATATTCTTTGATTTCAAAAAGACATTCTCAATTATGTAAAAATTGGAATAAATAGGAAAAAGCCGGCTATCGGAATCGAACCGATGACCATCGCATTACAAATGCGATGCTCTAACCTCTGAGCTAAGCGGGCTCACATAACATCAATTTTATGTGCATAGTAATTCAATAAAATATTGGAATCTTAATCTTAGGTATTAACTATTATGTCTTATCTATTCAGACTCGATATGAATAGAAAACAAAACAATAGAATATACAATTTCAAATAAATATTGAATATTATAGAACATAACGATTAATATAGCGATATAGAATTTGTATTTTTTATCACTAATCACTAATACAATTTACAATTCGAATATTATTTAATTCGATATATTTTTAGTAAATTCTATATCTTATTAGATTCGATAGTAAATATTTTTATTTTAGTTAGTTAGTTAGATAGTTAAATTATTTAAATTTTTCATTTTTAAATTTGAATTCAAATGACATTTGAAATTCTTTTTATTACACTTCTATATTTTCTATATTATTTGATTCCATATCATTAGGAATGATTAGTTCGAACTGATGAGACATTCCTCCGCTTTCATTCCATTCATAAAATTCATAAAGTAGTAAAAAGACAACAAAAAAAATCGACCGTTCAAGTATTAAAAATTGCATGAGAAGGGCGACAGGTAGATATATATATATAGGATATATATTAATCTATATTGAATTAGGGATCCAGAAATGATAAAATCCAATTTGATTGGACCAAATAGGGTCTCCTATAGAAGATAGGAGAAGATAGGTAAGAAATCAAAGAGGAAAAATGCTTCTTCGAAATAGGAATCGGTATCTAATGAATTCAAAGGTTCCAGTAGAAATGAAAGAAAAAGGGAACGACATCATAACGCAATGAAATCCTAATCTTAACACAAAAGGAAGGGGATATGGCGAAATCGGTAGACGCTACGGACTTAATTGGATTGAGCCTTGGTAAGGAAACCTACTAAGTGATGACTTTCAAATTCAGAGAAACCCCGGAATTAAGAAAAAGGGCAATCCTGAGCCAAATCCTATTTTCCACAAACAAAGGTTCAGAAAACGAAAACAAGGATAGGTGCAGAGACTCGACGGAAGCTGTTCTAACAAATGGAGTTGGCCACGTTGGTAGAGAAATCTTTCCATCGAAAATTCAGAAAGGATGAACGATATACATACGTATTGAATACTATATCAAATGATTAATGCCGACCCAAATGAATCTGTATTTTTTCTATAAAAAACGGAAGAATTGGTGTGATTCGATTCTTTCTTCAATGTGGAATCGAATATTCATTGATCAAATGATTCACTCCATAGTCTGTAGATCCTCTTTTCAAGAACCGGATTAATCGGACGAGAATAAAGATAGAGTCCCGTTCTACATGTCAATGCTGGCAACAATGAAATTTTTAGTAAGAGGAAAATCCGTCGACTTAAAAAATCGTGAGGGTTCAAGTCCCTCTATCCCCAAAAAGCCTATTTGCCCCCAACTATTTATCCATTCTATCCCCCCTTTCCTTGCGTGAGTGTCCTTATACACTCGCCCTATTTCTTTTTGAAATAGATCTGGGCGGAAATGTCTTATTATATCTTATATCTAAGATATACATCTTTTAGCAAGAAATCCCCATTTGAATGATTTACAATCGATATCATTACTCATACTGAAACTTAAAAAGTCGTCTTTTTTAAGATCCAAGAAATTCCAGTACCTAGATAAAACTTTTTAATCTTCTTTCGCCCTTTTAATTGACATAGACCCCCGCCCTCTAATAAAATGAGGATGCTACATTGGGACTTAGTCGGGATAGCTCAGCTGGTAGAGCAGAGGACTGAAAATCCTCGTGTCACCAGTTCAAATCTGGTTCCTGACACATGATTAATTTGGATGAGTCTCTCTTGAATAAATTAATTCATATGAATCGACATCCCTATTCATTTTTAGTTTGGATGATAACACATACTTTTATCCATCTCGCCGAGATATATCCCATCTATTTTTTTTTTATAGATGGGTAGAATTCTTTT